AAACATAAAGTTGGGTTCTCATCTTAAACCTTTCTTGAAGTATTTTCATTTTATGCCAGGTCATGTAATTTTTGATTCTTTCATTTTATTAAGTTCAAGCAATTCCATTTCTATGCCACAACAGATTTTGGAAATATAGATTTGAATCGAAAAAAATGTGAAAGAAAGACACCAATCGATAAAACTATTTTTTTACGGATATTCCATGGAATAACTCATTTGAAAAATAAATTAAAGAAAATTATTCTTTTTTTTATAAAAAAAAAGAATATTTTATAAATAAAAATAAAATAAATCTATAATGAATTAGGAAAACGCATATTTATTTTGAACAATAGATGTCTTTCACATCCAGCTAAACCAATGAGTAATCTCTTAATTTTAATTTAAATGGCAGTTCCAAAAAAACGTACTTCTGTATCAAAAAAGCGTATTCGAAAAAATTTTTGGAAAAGGAAGGGATATTGTGCATCGTTAAAAGCGTTTTCCTTAGGGAAATCTCTTTCTACCGGGAATTCAAAAAGTTTTTTTGTGCGACAAACAAATAAAATAAATAGTAAAACATTGAAATAATCTGAATCGGCCTGACTATAAAAATTTACTGATTTAATTTCAAAAATGAGATTCTCGATTTCCATTCCCTATACTGAGTTAATCAATATAAAATGGAATTCTAGCCGCTTTGAGAATCTAGAATATGTAAAAAATTCTTTTGTTTACCTTACCAAATTCGAAAAAAAAAGAATACTTTCTTTTTGTTGACAAAAAAACACAAGATACTAGATTTTGTTTTTAGTATATCTTTTCATTTTCAAGGTGGGGAGTCTTATTTTCCCCATCAACTTATTTCTTACAATAATATAAGTTTTTCTTTTTTCTATATATTCACTTTCTCGATATCTATAGAAAAGCAGATATCTTTCGTTATTAAAATCATTAAAACAAAAAATTGAGTTCTCTCCCTTAATTGAATCGATAGTAGGAGTTTTTTATTTTGCAAGAATTCCAGTTGAGGAGAGTATAAAATAAGATGCACAAAAAAAAAATTAAAACTCTAAACTAAAATAATGAACCTTCAAATACCTATGTTGAAGAAATTTTTATTCATCAATTTGAAGCTTTCCTAAAAAATATTGCAACCAATCAAATTCTTAAATCTAGACGATTGCTTATTCATAGGCTATTATGAGTTCAAGATAAGCCGCTATGGTGAAATTGGTAGACACGCTGCTCTTAGGAAGCAGTGCTAGAGCATCTCGGTTCGAGTCCGAGTGGCGGCATGTCATCTCCTAAAAAAAGTAAATAGATCCTATAATGAATCCAAATTTCCATATATATTTTATAATTAAAGGACTCCTAAAATCTTATGATATTTTCAACCTTAGAGCATATATTAACTCATATTTCTTTTTCGATCGTTTCAATTGTACTTACAATTCATTTGATAACCTTTTTAGTCGATGAAATCATAAAACTATATGATTCATTCGAAAAGGGTATGATAATGAATTTGTTCTCTATAACAGGATTATTAGTTACTCGTTGGATTTATTCGGAACATTTTCCACTAAGTGATTTATATGAATCATTAATCTTCCTTTCATGGAGTTTTTCCTTTATTTATATAGTTCCGTATTTAAAAAAAAATAAAAATATTCTAAGCACAATAATTGGCCCAAGTGCTATTTTTACCCAAGGCTTCGCTACTTCAGGTCTTTTAACTGAAATACACAAATCTAAAATATTAGTACCAGCTCTTCAATCTGAGTGGTTAATAATGCACGTAAGCACGATGATATTAGGCTACGCTGCCCTTTTATGTGGATCATTATTATCAGTATCACTTATAGTCATTACAGTTACAAAAAATAAAAAGTTTTTTGTTACGAGTAATCGTTTTTTAAATTTCCACGGTTCCTTTTTCTTTGGTGAAATCGAATACATGAACGAACAAAGTAATGTTTTCAAAAATACTTATTTTTTGAATTATTACAGGTACCAATTGATTCAACAATTGGATTATTGGAGTTATCGGGTTATTAGTCTAGGATTTATCTTTTTAACCATAGGAATTCTTTCTGGAGCAGTATGGGCTAACGAAGCGTGGGGGTCCTATTGGAGTTGGGACCCAAAAGAAGCTTGGGCTTTTATTACTTGGATCGTATTCGCGATTTATTTACATACTCGAACAAATATAAAATTGCAGGGTACCACTTCAGCAATTGTGGCGTCTATTGGATTTCTTATAATTTGGATATGCTATCTTGGGGTCAATCTATTAGGAATAGGACTACATAGTTATGGTTCATTTCCATTAACATATAATTGAATTAAACATAACTAAGGGGTTATGACGAATAGGAATATAAAAGTGTACAGCACATATCAGATAAAAAAACTTTGTGTGAACAGGCGAGAGCCCTGTGAATTTAATAGTGTAGTAATTCACAGGGGTTCTCGCCTGTTCAAATTTATTTTTTTTTACTTAACGTAAGAGAAGAAGAAAAAAAAACCTCTTTTTGTCATTGTACAACGAACATAAAAAATAAGATTTTTTCTTTTTTATTCATCAAAACTATCCATAAAAAGAATTAGATAGAATAACTTCAACCTTTTCAACTGATAGTGAAAGAACAAAATCAGGATACATACCAATACTTAGTACGGGTAAAAAAATAGAGATCAAAAGAAATAACTCTCGCGGTCCAGAATCAAAAAAATAAGAGGTTGGAACATTAAATATCTTGTATCCATAGAACATCTGGCGTAACATAGATAATAAATAAATAGGAGTTAATATGATTCCAATTGCCATTACAAAAGTAATTGGTAGTTTTGTCATTAAAAGATATTTTGGACTACTTACTAGTCCAAAAAATACTATTAATTCGGCAACAAAACCACTCATACCTGGTAATGCAAGGGAGGCTATCGAAAAGCTACTGAACATCGTGAATATTTTTGGCATTGGGATAGCTATTCCACCCATTTCGTCAAGATACATAATACGTATTCTATCATAAGTAGTTCCGGCCAAGAAAAAGAGTGCAGCACCAATAAATCCATGAGAGATTATTTGTAAAAGGGCTCCGTTGAGCCCCATATCAGTGATAGAACCAATTCCTATAATTATGAAACCCATATGTGATACAGAGGAATAAGCTATTCTTTTTTTTAAATTCCGTTGACCCAGAGATGTTGAAGCTGCATAGATTATTTGCATTGCACCTACTATCATCAACCAAGGAGAAAATATAGAATGAGCATGAGGAAATAATTCCATATTGATTCGAACTAATCCATACGCTCCCATTTTTAATAAGATTCCGGCTAGAAGCATACAAGTACTATAATGCGCTTCTCCATGGGTATCTGGTAACCATGTATGTAGGGGTATGATTGGCAATTTGACAGCAAAAGCAATAAAAAATCCAAGATATAATAGTATTTCCAAGCCCACAGGATAGGGCTGATTAGCTAATATTTCAAAATTTAATGTTGGTTCATTAGAACCATATAAACCGATACCCAGAACTCCCATTAAAAGAAAAACAGAACCACCCGCTGTGTACAAAATAAATTTTGTAGCTGAGTACAGACGTTTTTTTCCTCCCCACATGGATACAAGTAGATAAACGGGAATTAATTCTAACTCCCACATGAGGAAAAAAAGTAAAAGGTCCCGAGAAGAAAATAATCCTATTTGCCCACTGTACATTGCTAACATCAGAAAATGAAATAATCGAGAATCTCGAGTAACTGGCCGAGCCGCTAAAGTAGCTAAAGTCGTGATAAATCCCGTCAGTAAAATCGGTCCTATAGAAAGTCCATCTATTCCTAATCTCCAATGAAAATCAAAAAAATCGATCCATTTGAAATCCTCCACTAGTTGGATTAATGGATCATCCAATCGAAAATGATAATAGAATGCATAAGTCGTTATAAGAAGTTCTAAAATACACATACATATAGTATACCAACGGATTACTCGATTTCCTATATGTGGAAGAACAAAAATTAATGAACCCGCAGATATTGGCAAAACTACAATTATTGTTAATAAAGGAAAATGATTCGTGGTAAAGACAAGATACACTTGGGCCAGAAAAATCCGTGCTCAAAATATTTTGATTTGATTTTGAGCACGGATTTTGTCGATAAAAAAAGATGGATTCTAGGAGAGTTTTATGGAACGTATCAATAAGCTAGACCCATACTACGAGTTGTTTCATTCGATAAATAAACTCGAACACTCAAGAAATCGGTCGGACAGGCAGATTCACATCGCTTACAACCAACACAGTCTTCGGTCCTTGGAGCAGAAGCGATTTGTTTAGCTTTACATCCGTCCCAGGGTATCATTTCTAATACATCAGTGGGGCACGCTCGAACACATTGAGTACATCCTATACATGTATCATAAATCTTTACTGAATGTGACATTGGATCTATACAGTTTTGAACATCATAAGATTTCGATCTAGTAAACTAACTTATAAACGGATCCTATATTTAGATACCAGACGAATCAATGAGTGATCAGAATCAATCTACTTCCGAATTGATTTCGGAGCCAGGACCAAAATACTTTGATTTCTTCTGTTTTTGCAACCATGATCATACTTTACCCTATCAAGCCTGCTAATTTGAATTAATTTATGACTATTCGAATTTACATTTATATGATTAATACTATACTATAATAACTATAATACTATTTATTCAACAAATTTGATTGGTTAATACGAGTTGATTTTCTGTTACAATAAATTGATGAAACAATAGCGGGTCCAATAGCTGCCTCAGCGGCTGCAATAGCTATAACAAAAATTGAGAAAATGTCTCCTCTTAATTGACGATTATCAAAAATATCAGAAAATGTTACAAAATTGATATTAACTGAATTTAATATAAGTTCAAGACACATAAGGGCTCTAACCATATTCCGACTTGTGATCAATCCATAAATACCAATAGAAAATAAATAGGCACTCAAAACA